TCACCCGCACTAGCACTAGTATATGGTGATATCAAACTCGAAAGCCCGAACACAAGCAAGCTTACCTTTAAGTCATCAGAGGAAAAACCCGACGATCCAGAGCAGCGGGTGGGGAAGTCCAGTAGCCAAAAGATATGAACTCGCTTTAAAGATCAGGGGATCTAGCTAGAACCAAAATAGGATACTTTTGGTCCGGTACGGAATTTATTTCCATATCCTGCATATAGAGAGGAAAGGAGAAGGGGCGGAATTCTAGACCGATTATCCCACGCAGTAATAGGCATACCACTCCCAGTCTCGCTAAGTTGTCGTTCCTACGGCCTCTGGAGAGCATGAAAACGCTAGTTCAGCTGCTCACATAGCGTCGGACGAGTGGTTTTAGCCTTTCAAAAAGTGATTTCAACTAAAGTCTTGAGTGAAGTGCGTTAGCCCCTTAAGCTGTAGTCTAATAAGAATCTAGCTATTGTACTTTCTATCTCCAGTAACAAAGAGGAATAGGAAGCTGTACGCGTGCGAGTAGTAGTAGAGGTAAGTGGTAGTAGTGACGAAAGTAGTAGTAGGTGTCTCCTTTCCCAAAGTCTTAGTAGTTGTACGAAGGCCAGTATTTAAGAAAATGTAATTGGCAGGAGGTCTCATCTCTCTTGTTCCTAGACCGAAGTCTCCTATTAAGAGATCAGTCTTCATCCTTTCCAATACGAACCTTTAGCTCAAGCTGGAGGATAAAAAGAATATTATTATTACGGGATATCCCTCTTGTTCTATTGTATTCCCTCAGGCTGTAATGCCTATAGTTCCAACTGCCTTTCACTCTTCTTCTCTGAATATATTATATTCTAGCTACCTTTCTCCGGCTAACGCGTATCCGTTTTCTTGTACTTATCAACTGTTTGTCGAGATTGGCTTGGTCTTCCGCTACGCCCCTAAGCACTAGAAATGTCAGAAGCAAAATCGTAACGTAGAAAAGAGAGGAAAAAAGAAGACAGACAGACTGAAGGCGATGGCTGGGAGGCGTGGTTTACGAACGGTCCCGACTAACTAAAGTAAATTATCTTCCTATGATCTCCCTTCCTCTGCTCCAAGGATATTGCAGCAAACTGGAAAATTCCACCGGAGATGCGGAGCAGTCGTTAGGCCTCAAACTGGTGTAGGAAAAGACTAGTTATAAGCATATAGCTGAAGTAGCAGAGAACTAACACATAGGATCTGTTGCGGTATTATTCCTTCTCGATGCGAAGAATAACGTAGTTTCGGACCATGGATCGAGTCAAACAACTCTTTCTACCCATCCTGTATATTGTCCTTTTCGTTCTGTGTGTGTTGGAATAGAAATATTCTATTAGACGGATAGGCATTGCACCCTCACCTCAGGATCAGAGGGCTTGTTTGAGCGCTAAGCTTTGTTCGCTTCGCAAGTGACGGTTGTGCTCCTCTTCCTTCGCTGCTTTCGTACACCAGGGGGGCTAGTTGAGCAGCCTCCTCTCGCCGTGCCCGGTTCCCAAAGCAAAGCATTGAAAGAACACGGGGAGTGGCCGGATAATCCTTACTATTTTCATAGTAGAGGTTATTATTTCAATACTACATTAACCGAGGTTGAAAAAGCACAGGAAAAGGGAAAGGCCCTACTTATGATGGGGGGAGTCGAAGTGTCCATGGTAGGCGATGAATGGAGGAGTCGATCAAGGCAGGAGGTTGACTTAGTCTTCTATCCCTGCTCTTCCGGGGTTGGTCGATAATTCCTCAACTATTGGGTAAACATAGATCCTAGAGAGCGAGTTTAAGCAGCATTACTAGAAGAAGGAGTTGATGAGGTTTTTAGACTCAAGGCTTCCGTATCTGTTCTGATTTATCAAAAGAAAAGGTTTTCAGATATCCATTAAAAGCCCTGGTTTTAAAATATCTGGTCCAACCCGGGACGGAAAAGAAGGTCAAAACGGACCTATTGATTGACCATAGATGCGAACTCCCACACCCTTAGCCAGTACCAGCGACTAGTCTTCGGGCTACGAGGTATATAGGGCGAGAGCCTGCTAAGGTAAGCCTTAAGCCTATACCCGTGTTGAGCCTCATGCATGTACTGAACCTAGGCATAGCCTGCTAAGGAACCCAGTAAATTGCACTACACTCAGTACGCACTTATTTCCGGGACCGCTTGATTCAGCATACAGCAGTGCAACATCGGACGTTAATCAGGAAGCATACAGCGGCAAGCACACATCTTTGCGGTCTTTCTAAACCTTATTTATTATATTAAGCCGGTGTCAGCCTTTAGGTTTTTATCCCTAATCTTGAGTGTTGAACCATAGGTTCGGCACAAGAGGAATCTTTCTTAGACTCGGTTCGCCGTCAGTTTGCAAACCGCGGGTGGGTGCGAACTACTAGAGGCCCGTCCAGGAGGTTTGTCAAAATAGAGGACCTAGAACGCCTTGGTGAATCAGACCCAGAGATCATGGCCAACAACGCCAGTCACCGAGGTAACTTGCTTACTCTCTATGATGGGGACAATGAAGAGTCTACTGGCTCTAACCACCAGCGGAACCCTACAGCCCCGGCAAATCAGCAACTTTCTAACGAGGTAGTTAGCCGTCAACTAGCTGAGATTGCCTGGATGCTAGCACAATTGACCTCGCAGGTAGCCGAAATACCCTGGCTGCACCTGCTGCTCAAGGAACAAACCCTCCATCTACCACCCCGGCTCAGGGGACACAGATCCACAACCACAAAGCCAACCAAGAGTAGCAGATGCTAGACCTGTAGACCCAGTACCCCCTTCAGTTCAGAATCAGCCCGCAGTTCCTGAACCTGTGGATCACTACGAGAAAGAGATCTGAAGAAAGCCTCCTGCAGTACCGGCCGTGTCCTTGGCTCCCACTCCCATGAATCAGATAGTGCCATACGTCCCACCACAGCCGTCCGATCCTCTGATGGAGAAGATCAGTCGCCTTGAACGGGCAGTTAATAAATTGACTGGGGACAAGTATGATGTTGTAGATCTTGATAATCTCTCCCTATACCCCAAAGTAAGGCTTCCGTACGGTTTTAAGTGGCCAGAGATATATAAGTATAACGGAACCGAATGCATAACAAAATAGGATAAAAAGAGGCTTACCTCGGAGCTTCAATTTTAAAGGCAGGATGTATGTCGGAACTCTACAGCCCATGGGAATCGACAATGAGCTACTTGTCCAACTATTCCAGCGCAGTTTGACCGGACCCGCGCTGACTTGGTTGATGAACACTGACCCAAATACCATTCGCACACGGCCGGATCTGGCTAACGCCTTTGTGACGCACTATGCATACAATAAAAAAACTCAGTTATCAAGGCGTAAGCTAGAACTCGTTAAGCAAGGACCCACTGAGTCTTTCACCGACTTCATCACATAGCTTACTATAGAGGGGAAGGGCCCAAGCTGCTCAGTTTCAAAAGAGACCCTCGGAGGAAGATCAAATTGCTATGGTCTTGAAGAGCCTGAACCCTAAGTATACCAATAGGTTGACACTTACCCATCATCCAACCTTTCATTCTTTAGTTTGTGCTGGCTGCCAGATAGAAGATGCATTGGCAGCTGGGCGTTCGCTCCCCCTTTCTACGCCGTTGCTTTGCAATTTGCAACGGGTCCTCGAATAATAAGCAGAAAAAGTCTGCCGGGACCTCTCGGGCTAAAGCAGAGGTGAATACAATTGGAGCGGCGTCGCTGAACCAAACGCCTTACTATACACACTCCATCAGAAGGTCCGATTCATCCAGGGCAGCCAAATCGTTATGATTCACGGAGATCCGGATCGTCCGCCTGTTAAGAAAGTGAGAGACTACGCTGGATTCGTGCCCCCCTATTAGTAAGGTTCAGATTGGAGATCCGACGGAGCCGGAATTCTTTATTAGAAAGGGCAGGAAGTTAACATGGTGGAATTCAGCCCTCCGAGGAAAGAGTTGCTCCCGTCCTACTCATATGGGTAAGGGGAAAGGGCAACCCCAAAATCCTAAAGTCAAAAAAGGCAAAGGGCTACCTTCCGGGACTAGGATTGGGATGATACCAGCAAGGGCCTCCAGAATTCCCCGAATACCCTGTGCACTACGGGACATTTGGTTTGGGGTACAGGCCAAATAGGCAGGAACTGCATGATTACCATTGGAGAGGTGCAAAGGACAGATGTGCCAGTTAGATGATAATAATTACCAGGGAGCGGTATTTGATTGAAATAGTGTGGTACTGGTACGAATGACTTTCTTTAATTATATAGCCCCTCTTCTAATTCCACGAATAGATTTGATCGATTAGGTTCTTCTTCGCTTTTAAGGCTTGTTCAATCAATCTCATGGGTTCCCATGGCTCGTCCTATAGGAAGGGGGATATCCCAGGGAAGTAAAGGTAGCTTGCTTACTTAGTGCTTGCGCTAAGGCCTGCTGACCCTATCTTTCTTCCATACTCGCTGCGAGTCTTACGAACGAGTGGAGCGTCTTCAATGCCGCCTAAACAGTTAAATAGTGGCTTGTTTTCGAGTCCTTCGGAAAGGATACTCCTAATGGTACCTTAGTTCTCCATAGGCGTCTGAAGGGGGAGTGGAGTGAAGGCATTCTCTTGGGGGAAGCCCGCCCTATACTAAGAGAAGAGGGCGCTATTTAAGGCCGAAGCACAACCAGACTCTTGTTCTTCCTCTTCAGCGGAAAAAGAAATAAGCAGGGTTCGTTTTGAGTTTAGCCCACGAAGCGGGGATATGGGGGTAAGTCCGCTAAGTCCAAGAAATTCTGCAGTAACCTCACTCGCTCCTTCGCAGGACTAAGGGATATATTTACTCCGAAAAAAGGAAACAACAAAGTGGAGGTACGGGGTTCCATTCCACAGGCAGCGAAGCAGTAATTCAGTATGCGACTTAGCTTTTGTTAAGGTAGGGTGGTGGTAGGAGCGAATCCACCTGCCCAGGCGATTCTTATCTAAGTTTGAGCGCAGGGGAGCTATAAGTCAATCAGCTGGGTCAAACTAGCTAGCCTGCGTCATGTA